ATAAATATAATATAATTAAATATAATATAATAATAATATAAATATATAAAATATATATAAATATATAAATAAATATATAAAATTATTAAATAAAATCTAATATCTAATAATATCTAATATAAATAGAAATTATAAAATAAATAAAATAAATATAATATAATTTTAATATATTTAATATAAATATTTAATATAAATAATTTTAATATAAATAATATAATAAATAATAAATTAAATATAAATAATAAATTAAATATTTAAATATAATAAATATAAAATATAAATTATATGTAATGTAATTATTAATTTTAATAATTAATAATTTTTTATTAATTTAAGATTAATTTAAGAAATAAAAATTTAAGAAATAAAGATAAAAAATGATGAAAACAATAAAGCCATTGTTTTGTTACGTTTCCATATTAAAGTAAAGTATAGTACTTCATTTTTTCTTTATTTTAATGCCCGTTGGTGTTCCAAAAGTGCCTTTTCGGAGTCCTGGAGAGGAAGATGCTGTTTGGGTTGACTTATAGTGCGACTTGTTAGACATATTGGTCATATGGGATTTCCCCGTTACCTCCCCCGATCGAGTATTCTCTGTTTCGCCCAATCCAATAGATATATATTCAATTCAATATTGTATTGATTGAACCATCAAAAATTCGGAGCGTGAAGCACAATTAGATCAATTCCTATTGGGGATCAATATTATCAATTATTCTAATTGATGGTTTACTTGGACTGAGAAAATTAAAGTATACAGGCTCCGCTCATAGAATACCAAATTGGGAATGGTAAGAGTAAAGTACTAGAATGGGAGTGTAATTGTAGTAATATAAATATTGATGTAAATGTAGTAGTAAATGTAGTAATATTAAATTTAAATATTTAAATATAATATAATTATTTAATTTAATTATTTTAATTATTATTTATTATATTTATTATTTATATTATTATATATATATATAAATACTATATGATCTATACGATACGATTACACGATATAATTACCACTTGTATCATAGGCTATTCTTAGCCTTACTATAGAGATAATCTCAAAAGGTATAATCTCAAACTGTCTACCAAGTACTATGATGAATACATGGAATCGTTTGGGTAAAGGTATGAAACGAATTGAAAAAAAAATAAGCAGTACTGAAATCATTTGCCCTATATGTGCAAATATAATTCGGGCAAATATTCCCTCGGAGTAGAACAAAAACCTAAAATAATTGAAAGGACCCATTCAGGAACAAGAAAATTACATCGTGATTTGCATTTTTATGAAACAATACATCAATGAGAAGTTAGTTCAATAAGTTACGAAAATTCTTTTTTTTACTTTTTATACATTATAGAATATAGGGAACGGGAAGGAGGCCAAAACTCATGTTAAAAAAAAAAAAATGGAAGAAAAGCAAAACGCTTCATTAGAAAAACAGTTAGAAAAAAAAAAAGAAATAAGACTGGAATCGACACATTGATTTTTTTCTCTTTTGAACCGTATGCATCCAAAGGTGCACGTACGGTTACACAGGGATACAATTTTGCCCTAATCAACCGACTTCATCGAGAAAGACTACTTTTTTTAGGCCAAGAGGTTGATAGCGAGATCTCGAATCAACTTGCTGGTCTCATGGTATATCTCAGCATAGAAGATGCTACTAGGGATCTTTATTTGTTTATAAACTCTCCAGGCGGATGGGTAGTACCAGGAATAGCCATTTATGACACTATGCAATTTGTGGTACCCGATGTACATACAATATGCATGGGATTAGCAGCTTCAATGGGATCTTTCATTTTGGTCGGAGGAGAAATTACCAAACGTTTAGCATTCCCTCACGCTTGGCGCCAATGAGTTTTTTTATAAAAAAAAAAGAAGACTATGCCTTCGCTCTATCGAATATGAATCAAATAATAAAAAAAAAAAAAAAAAAAAAAAGAATAAGTAATAATAGCATGGCACTTCGAGTTCGATATGAGCAAACCATTATTGTTTTTTCCTAACATGAGATTTTGTATTGAGATAATAGTATGAAAAAGAAGGGTTATTACCAATTGGATCTTGATCTTATGTGTCAAGAGTTAATTTCAGCGTCACAAACCATTTTTCTTCCACACCAGAAGTCTCTTTCTTATCTTTATGTTATCAGAGAAAGAGTAAAAAAAAATGGAAAAATTTATTTTATCCTTCTTGGATCGTATCAAAAAGAAACTTTGGGATTGCTAAACCACAGACAAGATAAATAGATAAATAGATAAATTATATATATATATTATATATATATAATATATATAATATATATAATAAATAATAAAATATAATAAATAATAAAATATATATAATAAATAATAAATAAATAATAAAGTAAAATAAAGCAACAGAACCATCATAGTATTTTTCTTTACTACTACGAAAGGAAGGGTGGTAAATGGATCATCTAAACATTTGGATCATATGAGTTATATTTCTTCTTTTCGATAGAAGAAATTCTATTGCAAAAGGAAAGGAAGAAAAAATAAATTCCATTACAGAGCCGTATGCAATGTACAAAATATGCCCGTACGGTTGTTTAATTTCTTCTTGTTATTTTGATTCCCCCTTACTTTAATCAAATCGTGCGAGATACGCATAGAAGAATCGTTCATGATGTTATATCAATATCATCAGGGTTATGATTCACCAACCTGCTAGTTCTTTTTATGAGGCACAAGCAGGGGAATTTATCCTGGAAGCAGAAGAACTGTTGAAGATTCGCGAAAACCTCACAAAAGTTTATGTACAAAGAACGTACAACCCTTTATGGGTTATATCCGAAGATATGGAAAGGGATGTTTTTATGTCAGCAACAGAAGCCCAAGCTCATGGCATCGTTGATCTTGTAGCGGTCGAAGATGAGAATACTGGAGATTTTATATTTATATAAATATAGAATTCCATTTCAAAATTAGAATTTTCCGTGATTTGATAGTGAATAGAAATCTTTCATAATCATCAACCATCAGGTTAAGATCGATCTAAGCCAACCCACTCTATTCTATCTAGAATGAGATTATATAGACACGACATGCCAACCATTAAACAACTTATTAGAAACGCAAGACAGCCAATAAGAAATGTCACGAAATCCCCCGCTCTTCGAGGATGTCCTCAGCGTCGAGGAACATGTACTAGGGTGTATGTGCGACTCGTTCAGTTCAGATCATGAGTTTGAAGAAATGAAAAAAAAAATTTTCCAGTATCAATGAACACTACCAATGAATAGGATAGATAGAGTGAAAGACCACCATTTAATTTACTATCTAAATAACTATCTAAAAATGAGGATCTATCATTTACCTATTATATTATGTAATGTAATTTATGGTTTCTATTGGTGCAAATCCAATCACTCCGTTTTAGATGAGAAGCAATTCTCCATTGGTAGCAAATAGTTATCCATTAAGCGGAGGAAATAGTCTTATAAGAAGCAAAAGGGTTATGCTCCTATTCTTATTCTTGAAAAAAAAAACGGACTAACAGGGTCAGCTACCTAGCCAACTTTCACTTTACAGAATTAAATGCCGTCACTGTATGGATAGCTTTTTTGTGAAAAGGACTATTACTTTCTAATTCTAATTAGAAAAAAAAAGAATTCTAATTGAAAATAAGGATGGGGTAGAGCCAAAGAGTGTGAACTATACAAGTTCACAATAAAATTCGATGAAATGAAAGAAGAGGCTCCGGTGTATAGAGAGGACCTCACCGTTTAAAAAGTTGCCATAGAAACGAGGAAACCCACTATTTAGCAGCAGTAGAATTTCTTATTTCCAGGCAAGATACCCGGAAGTAAAAATTGTGGTCGGGAAGGTCATAGTAGCAAAAGCCATTGGAATTTATATTTTATATATCGGAAAAATCCGTTTTGTTATTAATCGACCGGAGGAAAAGTATGACTGAAAGAAGATAAATACATTAGTTATTCAAGAAAGTTTCATTTGATTTAATGACCAGAGTTAAACGGGGATATACAGCTCGAAGACGTCGAAAAAAAATTTGTTTATTTGTATCAACCTTTATAGGGGCTCATTCAAGACTTACTCGAACGAGTACTCAACAAAGAATGAGAGCTTTGGGTTCCTCTCATCGAGATAGGAGCAGGAAAAAGAGAGATTTTCGTCGTTTGTGGATCACTCGGATAAATGCAGTAACTCGTGAGGATATGGTATCCTATAGTTATAGTAGATTCATACACAATCTGTACAAGAAACAATTGCTTCTGAATCGTAAAATACTTGTGCAAATAGTCCTATCAAATAAGATTTGTTTTGATATGATTTCAAATAAAATCATTAATCAATCAAACACAAATAAAGGAATAAAGGAATAAAAGAATCTTAATAGAATATAAGAATATACTATACAGGAAACAAGAATGATTGAAACAGAATTTCCCGGAGTCCATTCTCCGGGAAGATAGAAGAAAAAGAAATTAAGATTTGAAATAAACGAGCATCTTTCAAAAAAAAAATTTATTACCCATTTTTCCTTTTTTATAACATTTTATAACACAAGAATCAACTCGGGATTCTAGGTTTTTCGAGCAAAACATTAATCTGAGCTTGAGTTCCTATTGGAGTTTTGAGGAGTATGTCTATTTATTTTTGGTTCTAGGACCTGTAGTTCTAGGGATCGACTCCCCTCTCTCCAATTGTTTCTCATTATTACGAAAAGGTAACGAAGATAAAATACGAGCTTGTTTTATAGCAATAGTAATTAATCGTTGTTGTTTCAAGGTCAACCTATTCATCCGTCTAGATAAGATTTTTCCTTGTTCACTAATAAATCGACTAATTAAACTCATGTTTCTATAATCGATTCGATCCCCCGATCCAATTGGGGGTAAACGCCTACGAAAAGATCGCTTGTATTTACGAAAAGGTTGTTTGTATTTATCCATGGTTTGCTTATTCCTTGTTTGTTTATTTCTTATACTTATATCTTATTGTTTATTTCTTATACTTATATCTTATATAATATATATAATATATAATTATAATATATAATTTTATAATTTATTTTAATATATAATTTATATATAATTTAATATAATTTATAATTATAATAATATAATAATAATTAAATAATAATTAAATAATTAGAATAATGAAATATTATATATTATATAATAATTAGAATATAAATATAAATAAAATAATCTAGAAAATACAATTCTACTTTTTTTTATTCATTTAAGATCCGACCAAAATAGGATTTGGTTTGTATTATCTATGTGAAGATGTCAAGTTCTTACTCTTCCCGCTCCTTGGAAAAATCACACATGCATTCTGTTCCATCTATTTCTTTATTTCCCCATGAATCATATATTTTTGACAATAGCGACAAAATTTTCTCAATTCTAATCGATTGGGTGTATTGTGTCGATTCTTTTGAGTAATATATCTAGAAAAGCCCGGCGATTCTTTATTGACACCCTTTCGAACACAACTGGTACATTCCAAAATCACTATAATTCTGATATCTTTACCCTTGGCCATGGACCTCCTTTTCATTTTGGATCGACTTCACTTTTTAACTCTCCTCATTTTTGTTTTTGATCCGAACCAAAAACAAAATAAAATAAAAAATATATATTTACTAACTAGAGATGGAATTTAAAAATATTATTATTATTAGAAGTCGAATGACTTCGAAGTACTATAATCTAAAACAATAAAGAAAGAGAGTCATATTCATTAATAGAAGTTCATTAATATAAGAATATTAAATATAGTAATAATTAAGTAATACAATTTTTTCTAACTAGGAATTATTCCTTTCCTATCCTAATTCCTAATCCACATTTCTATTTCTTTTATCCCAAATTATATCGTAGACTCACTGTATTTTGACTGAGGTTCGATACACTTTTTTTTCCTATCCTAAAGAAAAGGGAATCTAAATTGAAGCCATGTTACGTGGAATGGTATCTCAAATCTTCTTCATTTCTTCACATATCAATACAAGACAAGAATTCAATTAGAATTAAAAAAAGGGGAATGACAAGGCATCTGGAAATAAACGATTAATTTCTATCAATAGACCCGCTAAAGACCCAAACCATAGAGTGGTTAGCACAGGTGCCGTGGAGAGATATGTTTTTATATCTCGCATTTTAAATCCTCCTTCTTCTTTGATATTTATTTATTTTAAATTTTTTTCTTTATTATTAATCATTAATTAATCATTATATTATTATATTATATTTATAATTATATTATTATATTATATTTATAATTTATATTATATTATATTATATTTATATTATATTATAAATATATTATAAATATTATATATTATTATATTTATAATTATATTATTATATTATAAATATTATATATTATTATTTATTATTATTTTATTATTATATTAATTATAATTAAATTAATTATAATTAATTATAAATTATATAATTATATTATATATTATATATATTATTATTAAATTATTATTAATTATATATTTAATTATATATTTATATAATTATATATTATTATTATATTATATTATATTATATTATAATATATATTATATATTGTTGATATGTTAATAATATATATATGTTTATGTTATATTAGTTAGTTATATTAGTTAGATATTAGTTATATTAAGTTAATTACGTTTATAGTAAATATTATTATAATTCTAATTTAATATTATAATATTAATATAATAATAAAATATAATAATAAAATAATAATATATTTTTCGATTTTAAATATTTTAATTATTTAATTTTAATATTAATTATTTAGAATTTTATAATTATTTTTTTATTTTATTTTAATATTTTAATTTTCATATTTATTTTTGAATATATAATTTATAATTTATATAATTAGAATAATTAGAAATTAATATAATTAATTAATATAATTATAAATAAAAAAAAAATTAGATTAAACATATGATTATATGAAACTAAAAAAAAAAAAAAAAATGACAAGAACATTATACCTAATTCTACCTAATAATTCTACCTAATATATATATTATATAGGTAGTAAGGTAGAGGAAAAATAGGTGAAAAACGAACGATGTAGAAAACAAGACATGGATTTTGTACAATGACACTGTACAACAATCTTAAAAAGGGATGTAGCGCAGCTTGGTAGCGCGTTTGTTTTGGGTACAAAATGTCGCGGGTTCAAATCCTGCCATCCCTACTATTCTTTCTCCTATAGACAGTTACAAGAGATTCATTGAGTAAGATCGGGTAAAATTGGACATAATTTTTGCATACTATATGTACACAAGACCCCCCCAAGGGTCAAAAAATATTTTCTTTACAATCGAATCTAATCTTATGGGATATAAGAAAACGCTCTTAGTTCAGTTCGGTAGAACGCGGGTCTCCAAAACCCGATGTCGTAGGTTCAAATCCTACAGAGCGTGATTCCGTTTATGTTATGTCGAATTATAATGAAATAACTTCACAAAACTAAAACAAAGTTTAA